CGATGCCCGAGCGGTTAATGGGGACGGACTGTAAATTCGTTGGCAATATGTCTACGCTGGTTCAAATCCAGCTCGGCCCAATAATTCGCCAATTCACCATGAGATTGTATAACCCCTGGACATACCATACGAAGATAAAAACGAAGAGAATTTTCTGCTATATCCCTTATTTCACTGGGATTGTAGTTCAATTGGTTAGAGCACCGCCCTGTCAAGGCGGAAGCTGCGGGTTCGAGCCCCGCCAGTCCCGACGGATCCAATAAATGCCTAAATTCATTTTTCCCTTTTCCCTTTCTATGAACTAGTAAAGGGTGTCGGGGGACATACTTTCATTTACAAATCAAGAAATCAAAGGGGGGGTCTTTATTTCTTTTTTCTTTACTATTTTTCTGTTTCGTTTTTATTGTTTGTTTAGGTTTCGAACTAGGTGATTAATCGAAGTGGAGGGGCAACCCGATGATCCTTCATCAGATGATTGGCCAAGGAAAATGCAGGGTAGAAAACAAAGAAAGCGATGTTAAATAAATCAATTTTCGATTGATTGGGCCAGGAATCAAAATTTGGATTCGGTATGGATAAAAGAACTTCCTATGTTATACTAATCAAGTCTCGACGACGACTTGATTTAATAGATCAGATATTGTTATTCGTGATATTGATCTGATTCAAAATCATCGGGAGGTAATTCATTCATTGAATTTCCAGACGAAAGATTTATCATCTCTAGGGGATTAAATCCCGAGTTATTGCGAAGTAAACAAACCAACGAGATTATGGAAGTCAATATTCTTGCATTTATTGCTACTGCACTATTCATTCTAGTTCCTACCGCCTTTCTACTTATCATTTACGTAAAAACAGTCAGTCAAAAGGATTAATTCAATTGCATTTTCAAATTAATTTGAATGAAACTTTTCTTGTGAGTTTTGATCCAAAATTTACGAAGTCAAATGAAAAGGATTCCAATTTCACGTCTTAACTTAAATATGAAATAAAATGATCGGACTAGAATCGGAAGTATTCTAAGAGCTAGATGGGATGGCAAGAAAGAAATAGATGAATCCTTCTACCATCCCATCTAGCTCTTAGTCTATAAACTTTCTAATCTAGAATAAAATAAGGATAAAGGCTTAAGTTTCTATCGATCAATCTACAATATTCTCATCTAGAGATGTATAGATGTGGAAATTAATTATTGTAGGGAATTGACATAACATCCAATTTGATAAATCTATTTGCTCCGATCAATCGGCATCCGATCAATAGGCAATGGAAATAATTCTGATCTTAGGATTGGAATTCCTTCAATAACAATAAGGAAGAGGAAACCTTATCGATTTTTAACACCCAAATCACCAGATGAACTAAGTCGATAAAGCATAAACCTTTCTCAAATTATGGTAAATGCCCAATATGTGATTCGTCCGAGGCAAGATTTCATTGTCTCTTGTTAGACAATCACAATCTCTATATAATTTATCATAGAAAGTGTGTATGCCCTTAACAAAACGACTTCTTCTTTGAACAGTAAAGGGGGAAAGAAATTAAAAAAAGGTCTAGTCTTCCGGCACTATCTATCTATATCTCGAAAGGTTCTTAGAAAGATAGTAAGAACCCATTCCCCAGAGAATTTCGGAAGAATTGTAGTGAACCCTTTCTTTTCGAAATACAAACACGGGAATCGCTGAAATATACCTTTGATTGAAAGAGTCTGATTCATATCATACCCCATTGTGGAATTCTAAGATTTCTATTTGAACGGGTTCAAAACGCGTTGTAGAACGATCAATAAAACAATCGATACGGTTTTGATTCTTCAACTCAGTTAGTAGTGCTTCTAAAGTCCACTTCTTCCCCACACTACGAGTGAAAGGGAAAATGTAAAGACTACCATTAGAGCAGCCCAAGCGAGACTTACTATATCCATGTGAATTATGCCCCTTATCTCTATTCTCTATAAAATATGAAAGAATTATTCCATTAGTCCTCATTAATATTAATAATTAATAAAATTCTAGAAGAATAATATAATAGTGGAATCAATGGTGCAGAGTCAAAAGGGGAGTCTGACCGAACACTATTCAGAAATCAATCCCAAAAATCGATTATGATTTCGAATTGGAAAATATTAAACACAAGTCAAATACGTGGTAATATCCCAGGGGAATGAGAACATGTAGGAATAATAAGGTCTCTTTTTTTTGTTTTGTTAACCTTCGTAAGTCAAAACAGAAGGGGATAAATCACTAAAAAGGAGAAATCGCTATCTAATACAGACCAGACCGGACCTCTATTTCTCCATTTGATCTAATCCGTACTCCCTTTCCTGGTTGTCACCGTGAAACAGGGTAGGGCTTGCTGAAAAGGGAGTCTTTCTTTTTCTTTTTGTCCCCTTTTCTATATCTATAAAATTCTATATCTATAAAAGTAAATTATCCGTTCAAGGGAATCGTGAAGTCTTAATAGCCCTTCTACCTCTGGACTCGAATATTTCCTTGAA